TAATTATTAGTATAGTAAGGATCTCATCGAAAACTTACAGCAGCTTGCCAAACAAAAGCTAAGAGAAAAAAAAGCACAGGTATGACTGGCATAACATCTACGATTGGATTCAAAAAAGCATAGGCTTCGGGCAATTTGCCGAAGAAAAAACTACTCGAATAAAGGTCAGAATTAATACAGATCAAACTAACGATATTAAGCATAACAGACATTTTGTTCTTGGAGATAATTCCATTTTGATTGAGTTTTTGATATAAGGAAAAAGGAATAAAGTAAGTAAGGTAGACAAAAAATCCTTCTTTTTCTTTGAACCCACCCAATCAAAAATCCTCCAATTCTCAAAGGAGAATAGAAGAAATCATACTTTCATACAATATGTTAATTGAATTCTATGTAATGATCAATAAATTCAGTTCAATTCTACATCTATATGTATCAAAATCCTAGTACCAATCTATTTTATAGATATATAGATATTTGGACTGGAGTTGACAAACAACCAATAACAATATTATTGTTTCTTCGTGTAGATTATAAATTGAAATGGGGCGTGGCCAAGCGGTAAGGCAACGGGTTTTGGTCCCGATATTCGAAGGTTCGAATCCTTCCGTCCCAGACCTATCCGCTCCATTATTCTGATAGAAAAAAGTAGGGGAGTGGATAGGAGTTAATTCAGATATAATTTAAATATATATGTCTGTTCGAATCTCATTAACAAATGATCAAGTTCCATAACATATTTCTATATGAAATGGAGCCAATGTTTTTTCTTTGATCTATTTATCGATTTTCAATTAAATCAGTGATGAGTCAATTAAAAAAGAAAGACTTATCTTCCTATGAAGATCAAACGTGATGCTTATTGTCCAATTTTCTTTAAATTAAATCAAATTAAATAATGATGTCTAAATAGGAAACTTTTTCAATTTCAATTAGAAATATTTTGAATAAATATTTTGAATCATTCCTTGTAAGTGGAATCTTTGGTACTCAAAAAATAGGAAATCATTTAATCTATCCTATTGAGTCACTTGAAGATGCAGATTCAAAAAGTTATTCGTTTATATATTTCATTTCTATTTCTTTCTATTATCTATGAGATTATTTATGTATGTTAAAGTCTTGCTAAGACTTTTTCAGAAAAATCGTTCTTCTATATATCATATAGAGAAGAAGAAGTCTAGATTACGATGTCTATGGACAGCTGAACCAATGACTATTCATGATTCTATAATTGAATCAATTCTATACCGGTTCCAAATTAGAGGAATATTATGGTAAAACTTCGTTTGAAACGATGTGGTAGAAAGCAACGTGCGACTTGAAGGACACGATCCGTTGTGGATTTTTACATCCACCATTTTCGATTTATCTAGGAATGAGGGTGCTCTTGGCTCGACATTGTTTGTTCTGTTACACTCGAACCCTTCGTTTTTTGTTGGGTTGAAAATAGTCGACGATGGAGCTCGAGTAGAAAGGATTAATTCATTTCTCGGGGGCAAGGATCTAGGGTTAATGCCAATTAATCAATTGGAACAACTTCGTAAATGTATCTTCTATATATAGAAATCGAAAGGATCCAATTCGAGCAAGTTTCCAATTCAAAAGCAAAACTTGTTGGAATTGATCAAACTTTTTTCGATTCAAAGTGTATCATGCGGGAATCAACTGTTCCATAGGATTCTTTGCTAGAAAGAAATCAAAAAGGGTATGTTGCTGCCATTTTGAAAGGATTAAGAAGCACCGAAGTAATGTCTAAACCTACTGATTTAAAATAAGGATAAAGGATCTAAAAACAAGGAAACACCATTTTAATTGTCTCGATAGTCTCAATAACTGGATCAGACTAAAGAATCCAAATAGAATTTAAACGAGACAAACAAAAGGGGGTAAAGACCACTCAATAAATGAAATTGACTAAAGATTTTTCCTTTGAGCTATTTGAGAGTTATCTAACTTGAGTTATGAGTACGAATGGTTTCTTTTTCATTTTCAGTAAGAAAAAAAAAAGACTGAAATTATAGTCTAATTGATGGCCCATTTTTCATTTAATTTCTTAGAATTGCATACATAGACAAACTTTTGAATCAAATCATTTTTTTCTCGAGCCGTACGAGGAGAAAACTTCCTATACGGTTCTAGGGGGGGTATTGTTCATCTACATCTATCCCAATGAGCCGTCTATCAAATCGTTGCAACTAATGTTCGATCCCGAAGAGAAGGAAAAGATTTTAGAAAAGTGGGCTTTTATGATCCAATAAAGAATCAAACTTATTTAGATGTTCCTGCTATTCTATTTTTCCTTGAAAAAGGTGCTCAACCCACAAAAACTGTTAAGAATATTTTAAAGAAAGCGGAAGTTTTTTACATCTAATCAAATGAAATTCAATTAAAGAAAAAAGAAATACCTAAGGGGGGGGGGGTAGCTACTTGTGTTTTTGATTCCCCCCCCCCTTTTTTCTGTTGTATTCGTATCTATTTATCATTGTTTACGTCGAAT